ATAAAGATTGATTTGAAATATCTATGATCTCTCTTCTCTATAAAGGGCCAGAAATACCTTGTTTACGTATCATTGGGAAGTGCATTAACATAAATACGGCAGTAAGAAGGGGTAATACAAAAGTGTGTAAACTATAAAACCGGGTTAAAGTGGATTGGCCCACACTCGCACTTCCACGTAATAACTCTACTAAAGGAGATCCTATTAAAGGAATAGCGTCAGGTACGCCTGTTACAATTTTGACTGCCCAATAACCTATTTGGTCCCAAGGTAAGGAATAACCGGTTACACCAAAAGATGCAGTCAATACAGCCAGAACCACACCTGTAACCCAAGTTAATTCGCGGGGTCTTTTAAACCCACCGGTGAGATAAACACGAAATACGTGCAGGATCATCATTAGGACCATCATACTTGCCGACCATCGATGAACCGATCGGATTAACCAACCAAAGTTAGCTTCAGTCATGATATATTGAACAGAAGAAAAAGCCTCAGTAACAGTCGGACGGTAGTAAAAAGTCATAGCAAATCCTGTAGCTACTTGTACTAAAAAACAGGTAAGCGTAATTCCTCCTAGACAATAAAATATGTTGACATGGGGAGGAACGTATTTACTAGTTATATCATCTGCAATCGCCTGAATCTCGAGACGTTCTTCGAACCAATCATACACTTTATTGAGATAGGTAAACCAAGAGGACTCCCCCTCCGAGAACCGTATAGGAGAATTTCATCTCGTACAGCTCAAACAAAAGCACACAAAGGCTGATTGCAACGGGTATGGAATAGAAAGTTGGAAACTTCTTACTTTCTTTTTTAATTCAATCTTCTTTGACGAGACGAAAGAATAAAAAAATCCGACAACTCTTCTTTATGGTGATAGTGCTAAAACATCAAGTTGGCTCATTTGTCTTTATGGTGATCGTTAAAGGCCTCTTGAATCTTCTCGTTCCCTATTTCTTTTTCTTTGATTATTTATTTATTTTTTATTGTATGTAATTCGTCTTTTTTTTTTTTAATAGGAATTCTCTTGTTAAGACCCTATGAATTAATTAAAACCTCAGATTCATACTTACACCCCCGATGATTATGATTCTCAAGAAAAACCTCAAGTTTAGCCCAAAGCTTCTCTGAGTAAGAACCATTGGATCATCGCTTATTTAATGAATCAATAATCGATATCGATAATAGAATAATGACTTCAAAATCCAAAGCAAAGAAACTTTTGTCCTTGTGCTTAAAATAAGCATAAACAGGAGTTGAAAAGAAGAAAAATCTTTTCATTTCGAATTTGCTAGCTTCTTATTCTTTGAAAATAGTTTGGGGGCCGGTCATGGGGTCTAACTATTCAATATAAATCATAGTTCCACTATTTCATGATTTATTTCATATATTTCGTGTTTCAAATACTAGAATAAATATCCGACGAGGTAAAAGCCTATCTTTATCAAGATGACAGATCGGTTCTCTGTACTAGCAATAGGATCAATTCTAACAAGTCACACACTCATATTCCGAAAATACAGAAACAAAAAAATTCCGCGGTCGAACTACCAAAATAGAATGGGGTAGAAATAGGAGCCCTAAATTAGTCACTTTATATTGATAAAGCCGAGACTTAATGATTCTTGTGGATCTAATTCATTGAAATTCCGTCCAGTAAAACGGAAGAATTATAAATCTCCAAAATAATAGATAAGAATATTGCAAAAAGAGCCATTGCGACACCCATCAAAGGAGTAGTTCCCCATCCAGGAGCTACTTTACCATATTCCGAATTCAACGGTTTCAACAACCCCCCTAGACCTGTTTGTTTTGGACGTGCTTTTGAGCTCTCCTCAACGGTTTGTGTAGCCATAAGTCGTATTATAGTAATTGAGATCTGTTGACTTTGTATACTATTCTGTTGTAAATAAACAATCTTATCATAGATTCATTGTGATCTTGAAATTCTATAATAATGGAAACAGCAACCCTAGTCGCCATCTCTGTATCTGGTTTACTTGTAAGTTTTACTGGGTACGCCTTATATACCGCTTTTGGGCAACCCGCTCAACAACTACGAGATCCATTCGAGGAACACGGAGACTAATTGAAGTAATGAGCCTCCCAAACTGTGGAGGCTCGTTACTTCAATTGAGATAATGAAAAATCAATCATTTTTTAGTTGGAACTTTCGGCGGTTCTCGAAAAAAGATAGCGAAAAAAATTATCCCGAGAGTCGAGACTAAAAGGAATGTATAAACCAATGCTTCCATAGGTTCGATCGTGGTTTACAATTATAACTTTCATACCTGTTTATTTTGAACCATCTACCGGATAAAGAAAAAACAAGAGTCAAAGAAATGGCAGTGATTCAAATTAGGATTTATCTAATACCTTAGGTAAAAATAAAGAAGCAAAAGATATGATATCCTAGCAATGTTGTATTAGACGGCTTGTTTTCTTGTAGTCGGATCTCCTAGTTTTTGGAATGCTCCAAATTCGACTTGCGAATCCAAATCTGGGTCAATACCCGCAAAAACATCTCTAAAGAGAGTTCTAGCACCATGCCAAATGTGTCCGAAGAAGAAGAGCAGAGCAAACGATGCATGTCCAAAAGTAAACCAACCTCGTGGACTGCTACGAAAAACACCATCAGATTTCAAAGTAGCACGATCTAATTCAAAAATTTCACCCAATTGAGCGCGTCTCGCATATTTTTTCACAGTAGCGGGATCGCTGTAATTGACTCCGTTAAGTTCACCGCCATAGAACTCAACAGTTACACCTACTTGTTCAACACTATACTTCGATTCTGCCCTTCTAAAAGGAACGTCGGCTCTAACAATTCCGTCTCCATCTACCAAAACAACAGGAAATGTTTCAAAAAAAGTAGGCATACGACGGACAAAAAGTTCACGTCCTTCTTTATCTCTAAAGACGGGATGTCCTAACCATCCAACAGCTATTCCATCACCACTGTCCATTGATCCTGCTCTGAATAATCCCCCTTTTGCCGGATTATTGCCGATGTAATCATAAAAAGCTAGTTTTTCAGGAATTTTAGACCAAGCTTCTGTTAAACTTTGATTTTCGGCTAGCCCAGCACTGACTCTTCGATATATTTCTTGCTGGAAGTATCCCTGATCCCATTGATAACGAGTAGGACCAAATAATTCGATTGGGGTAGTTGCAGAACCATACCACATAGTTCCCGCAACAACAAAAGCAGCAAAAAAGACAGCAGCGATACTACTGGAAAGGACAGTTTCAATATTACCCATACGTAATCCTTTATATAAACGTTGGGGCGGACGGACACTAAGATGGAATAGACCCGCTAATATGCCCAAAGTACCTGCTGCAATATGATGAGAGGCTATTCCTCCCGGAACAAAAGGATCAAAACCTTCCACGCCCCATGCTGGGTTTACAGATTGTACTTTTCCAGTTAATCCATAAGGATCGGACACCCATATTCCAGGACCATACAAACCTGTTACATGAAATACGCCAAAACCAAAGCACGCCACCCCTGAAAGAAATAAATGAATTCCAAAGATCTTGGGCAAATCCAAAGAAGGCTTTCCTGTACGTTCATCGGAAAATATTTCTAGATCCCAATATACCCAATGCCAAATAGCTGCCAAGAAGCACAACCCCGAAAACATAATATGTGCCCCGGCCACTCCTTCGTAACTCCAAATACCCGGATTCGTTACAGTTCCGCCTGTAATACTCCAACCGCCCCATGAATTAGTTATTCCTAAACGCGTCATGAAGGGTATAACAAACATACCTTGTCTCCACATTGGATCAAGAACGGGATCAGAAGGATCAAAAACTGCTAATTCATATAACGCCATTGAACCGGCCCAACCAGCAACCAGAGCCGTATGCATTATATGGACAGCAAGCAACCGACCAGGATCATTCAATACGACGGTATGAACACGATACCAAGGCAAACCCATGGAAATACCCCTTTATGAAAGAAAAATAGACACTATGTAACTTTATTGCATTGGAAAAATGATGCTAGGGGCCTCCCCTTTCAGTAAATTATCGTGAAGTAAGGGTTACTATTTGTTCTATTCTATTGGTAATAATGGAACAATTCTGTTTATAGGAACAAAGAGAAGCAGATCTATTCTATACCCGATAAGTATCAATACGCAATGGGTGGTTGAACCATTTTGTATGAGCCAATGGATCCCTACTTGTTTATCATTCGACGGGTATATTTCTACTAATTTGTCTTTAGTCATTCTGACTTCCTTTATCAAAGAGCTTCTCCAATCTATAGATAAAATCTGATATGCTAAAGACCAATATTATGAGGACAATAAACTAAACCCACTATTACGTTTTCACATCAAAGTAAAATAGATTACTTCATTTTTTTCATTTAATGCCTATTGGTGTTCCAAAAGTACCTTTTCGAAGTCCTGGAGAGGAAGATGCATCTTGGGTTGACATATAGTGTGACTTGTCAGATATATTGGGTCATATGGGATTTCCCCATTCTCTCCCCCGATCGAGATATCCTCTGATTCGCCCAAGAAAGATTATCACAAAATTGGAGCGTGAAGTGAAATTAGATCCATTTTAGAGGAATCCAGATTCATATTATCAATTAGAATAATTTATGGTTGACTTGGTTGGACCAATCAAATTATCCAGGCTCCGTTTAGAAAAAACCCAACTTAGTAATATACCAACGATTGCTGTGTCTATTTCGAATTCTAAATTTTGTATTACCATATTTTCTATTTGACAAGGTTATTGATTGATACCTCATTAGAAATTCTCTTTTTTCCTATACTAAAAAATAGGAATGATCCCTGTTAATCAATTGAGGAAAATAGGCTGAATGCGTCAAAATTTGGCCGAAGACATGAAATTGATTCAACAAAAATTTGTAGCAAAAAGAAATGGTAGTAGGTACATTTGTCCTATATGTGCAAATCACAATTGGAACTATCTTTACCTGGAGTAGAGCATAAACCTAAAAGAATTCAAGAGGCCCATTCAGGAACAAGAAAATGACATCGTGATTGAGGGTGGATCTCGATGAAAGAATACATCAATTGAGAAGTTAAGTTAATTCAACGAGTTTAATGAATTTTTTTATATTATATAATATATTAGTATATTAGAGTGAAATTCTAGTGAAAGGGTTACAAACTTTTCTTTCTTACAACAAAAAATAGAAGAAAAAGCTACTTCCTTAGAAAGATTTTGCTTTTAAAAAAAGAGCAGGAGCCGAAATCTATACATTGAGTCTTTTTTTCACGATTCTTTTGACCCGTATGCATTAAAAGGTGCATGTACGGTTCCTAAGGGATACAGTTTGATCCTAATCAACCGACTTTATCGAGAAAGGTTACTTTTTTTAGGCCAAGAGGTTGATAATGAGCTCTCGAATCAACTTATTGGTCTTATGGTATATCTCACTATAGAGGATCGTAACAAAGAACTTTATGTATTTATAAACTCCCCCGGTGGATGGGTAATACCCGGAATAGCTGTTTATGATACCATGCAATTTGTGCCACCAGATGTACATACAATATGCATGGGATTAGCCGCTTCAATGGGATCCTTTGTCCTGGTCGGGGGAGAAATTACCAAACGTCTAGCATTCCCTCACGCTTGGCGCCAATGAGTTTTTTATTTGAGATAAAAAAAGAAGTCTATGCCTTCGCCATATGAAATAAGAATCTTGAGTAATAATAGCATGGCACTTTGAATTCGATATGATAAAATTTTTTTTCTCAAAACATTAAATTATGTATCGAAAGAGCAGTATGAAATACTAAGTATTGCCGATTGGATCTATTTTGATCTATCGGAATCTCAGTGTCACAAACTTTTTTCACACCGAAAAGCTCTGAATAAATTTATGTTATGAAACAGTTTTCCGTATTTTATTTGATCGGATCAAAAAGAAACTTTGGGATTGCTGAATCACAGACGGAATAAATATATAAAGCAACGGAACCATCATAGTATTTTGAACTCCTCCAAAAAGAAGGGTGGTAATTGGACCGACCTTTTTTCAATCTGGGTATGAGAAATCCTATTTTATCTTCGATAGGAAATTCCATTCGTGAGCCGTATGCAATACGTAAAAGATGCCTGTACGGTTCTATTTTTTCTTGTTAGTCTCTTTCTCTTTACTCCATTCTGCGAAACCCTTTTTTTGTATGTTATATCACCAGGGTAATGATCCATCAACCTGCGAGTTCTTTTTATGAGTCCCAAACAGGAGAATTTGTCCTGGAAGCGGAAGAACTACTGAACCTGCGCGAAACCATCACAATGGTTTATGTCCAAAGAACAGGTAAATCTTTTTGGGTTGTATCCGAAGACATGGAACGGGATGTTTTTATGTCAGCAACAGAAGCCCAAGCTCACGGAATTGTGGATCTTGTAGCAGTTGAATGAAAATATCAAGGATTTCACAACCGCGATTTGATTGAGATTTTTTTTATCGTCTTACCCGGTTCTTTAATATTCTATTAAATAGAAAGAATTCATAAGCATCCGGTTAGGAGCGATCTAAACCAGCTCAGTCTGTATACGATTCAGCATGCCAACTATTAAACAACTTATTAGAAACACAAGACAGCCAATACGAAATGTCACGAAATCCCCCGCTCTTAGGGGATGTCCTCAGCGCCGGGGAACATGTACTAGGGTGTATGTGCGACTCGTTCAGATCATGGGCTGGAACAAAAGAAAGGAACCAATAACAACCAGTAGTACTCCGTCTGACTGATCAGTACCAATAAATAAATAGAATAAAAAAGAAAATTACATTTTTCCATTCACTGGTTAAAATCTATTCTATCCCCCTATTGCGTATGAAATTTATGGTTTCCGTTGGTGCAAATCCAATAAGCTGAGAAGCAATTCCCCATTGGTAACAAAAGGTTATTCATTAAGCGGGGGAAATCCTATTTTTTATTTAAGAAGAATAAATTTGATACTTCCAAGAACGGCCTAACAGGATCAGCTACCTAGCTAACCTTCAGAATTAAATACCGTTACTGTATAGGTAGATCTCATTGTGAAAGACCTATTACTGGATAATTCATGGGTAGAGCCACACAACGGTGTGAACTGTACAAGTTACCAAAAAAAGAAGATTCATTAAATGAAGGAAAAGGCTCCGGTGTATAGAGAGGACCTCACCGTTTAAGAAGTAACCATAGAAACGATGGAACCACTCTATTCTTTTTATATTTACTCTATATATATCTATTTGACTATGTTATTGATACTAGATATCAATGAATTTCTTATTTTTAGACAGTTCACTTCGAAATAAGAAAAAATTGTGGTTGGGAAGGTTATAGTAGCAAAAGTCATTGGAATTTTTATTTTATATATCCGAAGAATCCGTTTTGTTATAAAAAAATCAGTAAGGGGAAAAAGAATAACTGACAGACAGCAACGCAATTAGTTATTCATTAAAGTTTCATTTATTCAATGACTAGAATTAGACGAGGATATATAGCTCGGAGACGTAGAAACAAAATTCGTTTATTTGCATCAAGTTTTCGGGGGGCTCATTCAAGACTTACTCGAACTATTACTCAACAGAAAATACGAGCTTTAATTTCGGCTCATCGCGATCGAGATAAGAAAAAGAGAGATTTTCGTCGTTTGTGGATTGCTCGGATAAATGCAGTAATTCGCAATAAAGGAGTATCCTGTAGTTATAGTAGACTAATAAATAATCTGTACAAAAGTCAATTGCTTCTAAATCGTAAAATACTTGCACAAATAGCTATATTAAATAGGAATTGTCTTTATATGATTTCCAATGAAATATTGGATCCATTGGAGTAATTTGAATGGAATTCCCCGGAGAATCAACTCCGGGAAGGTAGAGTATAAAATAGGATAAGATTAAGATAAAGTTGTCAAAATGAACAAAGGAATTCAATAAAAAATGATTTATTCTTCCCCGAGGCTTTTTTTATTATGACACACGAATCCATTTTTGATTATCCTATTTTTCGAACACAACACCAACCTAGTTTTAGTTCGAATTGGAATTTGGATGCGATTGAAAAGTAAGCTAAACCTATTTATTTCTAGTTCTAAGACCTATTGTTTGAGCAGTCGACTCAGTTCTTTCAAACTGTTTCTCATTATTAAGAAAAGGTAACAAAGATAAAATACGAGCTTGTTTTATAGCAGTAGTAATTAATCGTTGTTGTTTCAAGGTCAATTTATTTACGCGTCTTGACAATATTTTTCCTTGTTCACTAATAAATCGACTAATTAAACTCATGTTTCTATAATCAATTCGATCCCCCGATTGGATCGGGGGCAAACGCCTACGAAAAGATCGCTTCGATTTAAGAAAGGGTCGCTTGGATTTATCCATGGTTTGTTTATTCCTTTTCCCGAAATCCTATTTCGGTCGGATTTAAAATAAATTATAATTAAAAAATAGGATTTGGTTTGTTTATATATGGGTTTATTTAGATTAGAATCTATATTTAAATATTATATTATAATATGTCATTTTGACTGTTCCGTTTATTTTTTTATCTCCCCATGAGTCGTATGTTTGGAACAACAGGGGCAGAATTTTCTCAATTCCAATCGACTAGGTGTATTGTGTCGATTCTTTTGTGTAATATATCTGGAACTACCCCTTGAGTCTTTATTAACACTGTTTCGAACACAACTGATACATTCCAAAATAATAGTTACTCGTACATCTTTACTCTTGGCCATGAAACTCCTTTGGATTTTTGATTCATTCAACTCTTCTATATTTTTTATCTAAAAAAAAAAAAAAGAACGAAACCAAATTATGAAAGATTTCGTTGCAATCAATAGATAGTAATTAATAAGTAATACAATTAACTATATTTTTTTATAATCTAATTGTATTAGATTTTGTTAAGTATCTTGTATGATACTCTTGCCCTAGACTGGCATTTCCTTTTCTTTTTTCACTCTATTAATTTGATTCAAACCTTAAACCTATTTTAGTTGCGATTGAATCGACTTTTATTCTTTCTCTTTCATCCCTTCTTGGAATTCAAAAAAGGGAAAAAAGAGAAAAAAGGGGGTGAGATGTAATTTCGGATATGGAATTGTATCTCTAATCTTATTAAAACCCTCCCATGTCAATAACTAGAATGAAAAAAAAGGAAATGTCAGCGCATCTGGGAATAAACGATTGATCTCTATCAATAGACCTGCTAAAGATACGAACCATATAGTACTTAGTACCGGTGCCACAGATAAATATGTTTTTAGATCTCGCATTGAAAATCCTCCTTCTTTATTGTATTGTAATACATAAGGCTAATACATATATGATCAGATACATAGATAGTTGCAGTTAAGGATTAAGGACCACTTGTATTTGTATACGGAATCCCTAATTCAAATTTAAATGGATAACAATTCCGTATAACCCCCCCCCAAAAAAAAAAAAGAAAAGCCCCTTTCTTGAGCATTAAAAAAAAAATGAGTTTTCTTTTTTTATTATATGTGGTATATGATATGCGACCAAAAAGAAGAAAGGGTAAGATAAATGAATATATCAATGAAAAAAAAAAATGATATGGAAAACAAGGCAGGAATTCTCTACAATGACACTGTAGACCAATTGAAAGGGATGTAGCGCAGCTTGGTAGCGCGTTTGTTTTGGGTACAAAATGTCACAGGTTCAAATCCTGTCATCCCTACCTATGACTTCTCCTCTGAACAGTAAAAAGGGATCAATTGAGACCGATTAAGATTATGTATGTAAGATCTATTAGGGTTAAAAAAATGAAATCTTATTAAGAAAGCGCTCTTAGTTCAGTTCGGTAGAACGTGGGTCTCCAAAACCCAATGTCGTAGGTTCAAGTCCTACAGAGCGTGATTCCATTTTTGTTAGGTTAAATTAATTACGCTGAAAAAGCTTCACTAACACAATCATCTATCTCAATTTGATATCCTGTGGATTAAAGAAAATGGGTGGGTCAAGAGACAA